ACAAGGCTAGATCTTTATCTTCTTTATCTATTAATATAATATTATTGAAAAGACAAAAAAACAGCGGAACCCTAGTTTCGAGTGATCTAATACCTTTTTATTTTCGTTCTAGATATTAGAAGAATGGAACACATTACCAAATCTAATAAGTTAAAATCAAAGTCAAGAAGTAAGGAGCATTCTAAGGTCACTCTCTTCTTTTGTTCTAATCTAAAACAAAAATATAAAATAAATAAAAAATTAAAATATTTTGATTCGATTAGTTTACTCGACTCACAAGTTGATCAATAAATCTGTTGATTTGGAATCACAGGATGGGTAGATGTCACATGAATTGATTTCGTACCTATGTAACTATATTTTTCTTTTTGTTCGTCCGTAATAATTGATGCATCAATCAATTATTTTCAATTGTATCTTTCAAGTGCTATTTTTTGATTATTTTCTTCTTTTTATCTCAAAAATGGAAACTTAGGAAAGTGCTTTATAAACATATGTATAAAAAGAACCTATTTCATTTAGTTTCCTTATGCTCACTATAACCAGTTATTTCGGTTTTCTACTAGCAGTTTTAACTATAACCGCAGGTCTTTTTATCAGTCTGAATAAGATACGACTTATTTGATTTTGATTTGAAATTTGGAGATGAATTGGAAATTTTGGAATATTCTAGATATTCCACATATGTCAATTGCCAATTCTTGGTAATTGAGACTCATGGTAAATACAGATTCATATTTAAGGATAGATATTACCCTCCCTTTTTTTCCTTTCAAACAAATTCAAATGATTGAAGTTTTTCTATTTGGAATCGTGTTAGGTCTAATTCCTATTACTTTGGCTGGATTATTTGTAACGGCATATTTACAATACAGACGTGGTGATCAGTTGGATCTTTGATTAAGTAAGATCTCTTTTGTTTATTGACCTCCTATTTCTTTGCTTTAATCCTCCTTCACAGGAGATCAAATTCAGACTTTAGATTAAATTAAACTGTTATGCTATTCTTTCCGTGTCATTCTCAATGGAACAAGAAAGGAATCACGCTCTGTAGGATTTGAACCTACGACATCGGGTTTTGGAGACCCGCGTTCTACCGAACTGAACTAAGAGCGCTTTATTTTCAGAAAAAATTTTAATTTATGTGATGCCAATACATCTTGCATGCATATACATACTCAATACCAATAGTTAACTATGGATAACTATTGGTATTGAGTATGTATGTCCAATTTGAATCGGTCTCAATTGATCTCTTTTTACTGCTCATATGATAACTAATAGTTAGAGATAGGGATGACAGGATTTGAACCTGTGACATTTTGTACCCAAAACAAATGCGCTACCAAGCTGCGCTACATCCCTTTCCATTGGTTTCCAGTCTCATTGTAAAGCATCTTTGTCTTGTTTTCCACATTTTTCTGTTATATATATCAAATCCTCCTGCCATTTTTTTCCTTTTTTTTACTTTCTCATCTCCTATAATTAATAATATCAAATATGAAAAAAGAAAAAAATTGTATTTCTTAATAATATTTAATTAAATAAAGAGAATATATAGAGTATAATAATAAGAACAAAGAATATAAAAAAAATATGAAAAAGAGAATAATATAATTATATATATTATAATATTTATATATTATTAAGAATAATATATATATCTTTATATAAATAAAATAGAAAATAAATAAAATATCTAATGAATTGTTGTACAATTCAATTTGAATTGGGAATTTCCCCGACAAATGCAAGTGATTATTTAAAAAATTACCATTTGATCATATTCCTATATGTAATTATATATTACAAATTACAAGAAAAACGAAGGAGGATTTGAAATGCGAGATCTAAAAACATATCTCTCTGTGGCACCAGTGGCAAGTACTCTATGGTTCGGGATTTTAGCGGGTCTCTTGATCGAAATCAATCGTTTATTCCCGGATGCATTGATATTCCCCTTTTTTTCATTCTAGTTATTGGCACGGGAAGGTGTGACGAAGATTAGAGATCCAATATCTGTAATTAATGCCTTCTTCTTTATTTCTTTTTTTTTTCGAACTTATTCTAATTCGAAAAAAAGAGAAAGACGAAAGGTGTATTTGGTCTCACTGAAACTTAGAATTTTTCCCAGGTTTCAATGGAATTGAATTAATAATTCAATTCCATTGCTATTAATAATAGAGTAATACCAGAAATGGAATTGGAATACTAGGGCAGGGACAATAATATCATACAAGATACTTAAATGAAAAATGAAATACTGTACTGTGATATAGTGCGAAATCATTGTATTGTATTACTGAATTATTACTGTACTATATAAAATTAATTGGAACAAAATCTTTCATAATTTGATTTCGAATTATCAACTTATACTTTTTTTCGTTCCTTTTTTATTCTTCGCTCCAAATCTGAAAATCGAAGAGTTAAGTGAATCAAAAAACCAAAGGAGGTTCATGGCCAAGGGTAAAGATATAAGAATAACTGTTATTTTGGAATGTACCAGTTGTGATCAAAAGAGTGTTAATAAGGAATCAAGAGGTATTTCTCGATATATTACTCAAAAGAATCGACACAATACACCTAGTCGATTGGAATTGAAAAAATTCTGTCCCTTTTGTTGCAAACATATGATTCACGCAGAGATAAAGAAATAGAGAAATAAAGGATCACTTGTGTGTTACCCTTACAAGGTAGGATATTTGAAATTGAAGATATATTCTAAAAATTATATTATAAATTAGATATTGATAAATTAGATAAATAACATATAAATTTTATATATAGAACATTATATAATGAAATAATGAAATTATATACATATAACATAACATTATATAGCATATATTTCATTATATAACAAACATATATAAAAAAAATAAGAATATAAATAAAACATAATAAGTATAAAACAAATCCTTTTTTATAAGAAATTGGATTTTCGGTATTAGGAATAAACAAACCATGGATAAATCTAAGCGACTCTTTCTTAAATCCAAACAATCTTTTCGTAGGAGTTTGTCCCCGATCCAATCGGGGGATCGAATTGATTATAAAAACATGAGTTTACTTTTTCGATTGATTAGTCACCAGGGAAAAATATTACCTCGACGCGTGAATCGATTGACCTTAAAACAACAACGATTAATTACAATTGCTATAAAACGAGCTCGTATTTTATCTTTGTTACCTTTTGTTAATTTGTTATCTTTTACTAATTCGTTCCATTTTGCTAATAATGGAAAAAAAAAATATGAAAAAAGCGAGTCGAAGTCGACCACTAGAACTACTGTTCTGAAAACAAAAAAAAAATAGAGTTACTCTTGAATTCCATTTTGAATCTAAACTCAATTTAAATGTGGATTCATATTTTGTTCGAAAACTACGACAATCCAATTTGGGTTGTTCCGTTGTAAGAAAAAAGAGAATAGATGAAGAAGAATAATTTTTTTTTGAGCGTGGTTGTTTATTAATTTGGATGACTTTAGTCATATGAATTCTATTTTATCATATAAATCTCTTCTATTCTACCACTTTCCCGGAGTTAAGTCTCCGGGGAATTTTTATTTTTTTATGATCTCATTGGCAATCATAAAAAGACAATCCCCTTTCAATATAGCTATTTGTGCAACTATTTTACGATTAAGAAGCAATTCCCTCTTGGACATATTATACATTAAATCACTATAAATATTGTATATTTTTTGTTTATTCTGGCCAATTGTTGCATTTATTCGACTGATCCACAAACTACGAAAATCCCTTTTTTTCCTACCTCTATCTCGATGAGCCGAAACCAAAGCTTTTATTTTCTGTTGTAACATAGTTCGAGTAAGTTTTGAATGAGCTCCGCGAAAACTGGATGTAAAAAAACGAAGTTTTGTCCTCCGTTTTCGAGCGATATATCCTCGTTTAATTCTGGTCATTGAATAAATCAGACTTTTATGAATAACTATTTGATTTTTTTCTTTCAGTTATTCTTTTATCCTTCCTAGTCTATTAATAACAAAAATGGATTCTTCCAATGTATAAAATCAAAATTCCAATGGCTTTTGCTACTATAACCTTCCCAACCACCATTTTTTCTAAGAAATATAAAATTGTATTGATACTAGGTATTCAAAAAATATAGTAAATTAAATAGAAATAGACAAAGAAATGGTGGGTTCCTTCGTTTCTATGATTACTTTTAAACGGTGAGGTCCTTTCTATACACCGGAGCCCCTTCCTTCATTGAATCTTCATTTAATCAATGTTATTGTTAACTTGTACAGTTCACACTCATGGGCTCTACCCATGAAATATCGAGTAATAGGTTTTTCACAACGAAATCTAGCTATACAGTAACGGTATTTAAGTACGAAAATTAGCTGGGTAGTTGACCCTCTTAGTCCGTTCTTGCAAAATTTAGGGCATAATTTTAGTTTATTTGAAATCGGATTTTTCCCGCTTAATGGATAACTATTTGTTACCAATGGGAAAGTCTTTTTCATCTTAAATTGCAAATTAAGTTGATTCAGTTTGCACCAATTGAAACCATAAATTTGATACACAATAGAATTATATATATAATTCTTACTAATAGAATAGATTTTTTTTAGTTAAGATAGTGTGTGTGAATGGAATTCTTCCATTCAAACTATCTTAAACAATTACCGATACCGGAAAAATTTCTTTTTTTTAGTCTATGATCTAAACGAGTCGCACATACACCCTAGTACATGTTCCTCGGCGCTGAGGGCATCCCCGAAGAGCGGGAGATTTTGTGACATTTCGGATTGGCTGTCTTGGGTTTCTAATAAGTTGTTTTATAGTTGGCATGGTGAGTCATATAGATAATGAGCTGGTTTAGATCAATCCGAACCCGATGATTATCCATTTTTTAGAAACCCAAGACAGCCAATCCGATGTAGGCTTGGGCTTCTTCTGCTGACATATAAGAATCCCTTTCCATGTCTTTGGATATCTGCCATGAAGGTTTCCCTGTTCTTTGTGCATAAATATTTATCACAGTTTGGTGCATTTTCAGTAATTCATTCGCTTCCAGCATACATTCTCCTGTTTGTCCCTCATAAAAAGCACTAGCAGGTTGATGGATCATTACCCTAGCGTGAGGGAATGCTAGACGTTGGGTAATTCCTCCTCCTAACAAAATAAGAGATGCCATTGAAGCGGCTAATCCTACGCATACTGTATGTACTTCTGCTTCGACAAATTGCATAGTATCAAAAATGGCCATTCCAGATATTATCCCTCCGCCCGGAGAATTTATAAACAGATATAAATCTTTGTTCTTGTCCTCGAGACTGAGATATACCATCAGTCCAACAAGTTGATTGGAGATTTCACTCTTGACTTCTTGACCTAAAAAAAGTAGTCTTTCCTGAAAAAGTCGGTTGTATAAGTCAATCCAAGATGCATCATCATCTCCAGGAAGTAAAAATGGTACCTTAGGAACACCAACCGGCATATTCAAACTCAAAATTAAAAGGTGAATAGAATAACAATATGAAAGAAAATAACTGCTATTGTCTAAATCGAAACAAAATAACTGCTATCACATCGACTGCTTTTGCTTTAACTGACTGACGTGAAAACATCATTTTCTTTGGTGTGAGAACGTAATTTGTCTTTTGGAGATAACATTTATAAATCATAAATAAAAAATAACACCAAATGCATAAAGGAAGGTTTTGACGAAAAGGTTGTTCTTGAATATGTCTGCCTGCATTCACTGATATAAACAATCTACCGTTGCGTATTGTTACTTATCGGATATAGAATAGATCTGCTTCTTTTTGTTCCTACAAATAGAATTGTTCCATTGTTACTAAAAAACTAGAACAAATATGAATTCTTTATGCGGGATAATTTACTGAAAGGGGAGAGTCCATAGTATCATTTTTTACAGTGCAATAAAGTTACATAGTGTCTATTTTTTGTTGATATAAGAGGTATTTTCATGGGTTTGCCTTGGTATCGTGTTCATACCGTTGTATTAAATGATCCCGGCCGTTTACTTTCTGTCCATATAATGCATACAGCTCTGGTTGCTGGTTGGGCCGGTTCGATGGCTCTATATGAATTAGCAGTTTTTGATCCCTCTGACCCGGTTCTTGATCCAATGTGGAGACAGGGTATGTTCGTTATACCCTTCATGACTCGTTTAGGAATAACCAATTCGTGGGGTGGTTGGAATATCACAGGAGGGACTATAACGAATCCGGGTATTTGGAGTTACGAAGGTGTGGCCGGGGCACATATTGTGTTTTCGGGCTTGTGCTTTTTGGCGGCTATCTGGCATTGGGTTTATTGGGATCTAGAAATCTTTTGTGATGAACGTACTGGAAAACCTTCTTTGGATTTGCCAAAAATCTTTGGAATTCATTTATTTCTTGCAGGGGTAGCTTGTTTTGGTTTTGGTGCATTTCACGTAACAGGATTGTTTGGTCCTGGAATATGGGTGTCTGATCCTTATGGACTAACAGGAAGGGTACAATCCGTAAATCCCGCATGGGGTGTGGATGGTTTTGATCCTTTTGTTCCGGGGGGAATAGCCTCTCATCATATTGCAGCAGGAACATTGGGTATATTAGCGGGCCTTTTCCATCTTAGTGTACGTCCACCTCAACGTCTATACAAAGGATTGCGTATGGGAAATATTGAAACCGTCCTTTCCAGTAGTATCGCTGCTGTCTTTTTTGCAGCTTTTGTTGTTGCTGGAACTATGTGGTATGGTTCAGCAACTACCCCCATTGAATTATTTGGTCCCACTCGTTATCAATGGGATCAGGGATACTTCCAGCAAGAAATATATCGAAGAGTTGGTGCTGGGCTAGCCGAAAATCAAAGTTTATCGGACGCTTGGTCTAAAATTCCTGAAAAATTAGCTTTTTATGATTACATCGGCAATAATCCGGCAAAAGGGGGACTATTTAGAGCGGGCTCCATGGACAATGGAGATGGAATAGCCGTCGGTTGGTTAGGACATCCTATCTTTAAAGACAAAGAGGGGCGTGAACTTTTTGTACGTCGTATGCCTACTTTTTTTGAAACATTTCCGGTTGTTTTGGTAGACGGAGACGGAATTGTTCGAGCTGATGTTCCTTTTCGAAGGGCAGAATCAAAGTATAGTGTCGAACAAGTAGGTGTAACTGTTGAATTCTATGGTGGCGAACTCAATGGAGTCAGTTATAGTGATCCTGCTACTGTGAAAAAATATGCTAGACGTGCTCAATTGGGTGAAATTTTTGAATTAGATCGTGCTACTTTAAAATCGGATGGTGTTTTTCGTAGCAGTCCAAGGGGTTGGTTTACTTTTGGACATGTTTCGTTTGCTCTGCTCTTCTTTTTCGGGCACATTTGGCATGGTGCTAGAACCTTGTTCAGAGATGTTTTTGCTGGTATCGATCCAGATTTGGATGCTCAAGTAGAATTTGGAGCATTCCAAAAACTTGGAGATCCAACTACAAAAAAACAGGTAGTCTGATAAAAAGA